CATGGGATGAGATTCATCTTAGAAGCATTTTTCCCTTCCAATATTTTTCTATTGGAGCTTCCCTCATTCCTTTTATCGAGCATAATGATGCGAATCGAGCTTTAATGAGTTCTAATATGCAGCGCCAAGCAGTTCCCCTTTCTCGGTCCGAGAAGTGCATTGTTGGAACTGGGTTGGAAGGCCAAACGGCTCTAGATTCGGGGATTTCAGCTATAGCCGAACGCAAGGGAAAAATCATTTCTACTGATACTCAAAAGATCATTTTCTCAAGTAATGGGGATACTCTAAGCATTCCATTAGTTATGTATCAACGTTCCAACAAAAATACTTGTATGCATCAAAAAACTCAGGTTCAGCGGGGTAAATACATTAAAAAGGGACAAATTCTAGCGGGCGGTGCGGCTACAGCTGGTGGGGAACTCGCTTTAGGAAAAAATGTATTAGTAGCTTATATGCCATGGGAAGGTTACAATTTTGAAGACGCAGTACTAATTAGCGAACGTCTGGTCTATGAAGATATTTATACTTCTTTTCACATCCGGAAATATGAAATTCAGACTCATGTAACAAGTCAAGGTCCTGAAATAATCACTAAGGAGATCCCGCATTTAGAGGCTCGTTTACTCCGAAATTTAGACAGAAATGGAATTGTGATGCTGGGATCTTGGATAGAAACAGGTGATATCTTAGTAGGTAAATTAACACCTCAGACAGCGAGCGAATCGTCATATGCCCCGGAGGATAGATTATTACGAGCTATACTTGGCATTCAGGTATCCACTTCAAAAGAAACTTCTCTAAGACTACCTATAGGGGGAAGGGGTCGAGTTATTGATGTGAGATGGATCCATAGAAAGGGGGTTTCCAATTCTAATCCAGAAAGGATTCGTGTATATATTTCACAGAAACGTGAAATCAAAGTAGGTGATAAAGTAGCTGGAAGGCATGGGAATAAGGGTATAATTTCTAAGATTTTGTCTAGACAAGATATGCCCTATTTGCAAGATGGAACGCCCGTTGATATGGTATTCAACCCATTAGGAGTCCCCTCACGAATGAATGTGGGACAAATATTTGAATGTTCGCTCGGGTTAGCGGGGGATCTGCTAAAGAAACATTATAGAATAGGGACCTTTGATGAGAGATATGAGCAAGAGGCCTCAAGAAAACTAGTGTTTTCTGAATTATATGAAGCCAGTAAGCAAACAAAAAATCCATGGGTATTTGAACCCGAATATCCGGGAAAAAGCAGAATATTTGATGGAAGAACAGGAGATCTTTTTGAACAACCTGTTCTAATAGGAAAGTCCTATATCCTAAAATTAATTCATCAAGTTGATGATAAAATCCATGGACGTTCCAGTGGGCATTACGCACTTGTTACACAACAACCCCTTAGAGGGAGGGCCAAACAAGGGGGACAAAGAGTAGGAGAAATGGAAGTTTGGGCTCTAGAGGGATTTGGTGTTGCTCATATTTTACAAGAGATGCTTACTTATAAATCTGATCATATTAGAGCTCGTCAAGAAGTACTTGGTGCTACGATTATTGGAGCAACAGTACCTAACCCAGAGGGTGCTCCAGAATCTTTTCGATTGCTCGTTCGAGAACTACGATCTTTGTCCCTGGAACTGAATCATTTCCTTGTATCTGAAAAGAACTTCCAGATGAATAGGAAGGAAGCTTGATCTCAATGAATCAGAATTTCTATTCTATGATCGACCAGTATAAACATCAACAACTTCGAATTGGACCAGTTTCCCCTCAACAAATCAGGGCTTGGGCAGAAAAAATTCTACCCAATGGAGAGATAGTTGGAGAGGTGACAAAACCCTATACTTTTCATTATAAAACTAATAAACCGGAGAAAGATGGATTGTTTTGTGAAAGAATTTCTGGACCTATAAAAAGTGGGATTTGTGCTTGTGGAAATTACCGAGGGATTGGGGCTGAAAAAGAAGACCCGAAATCTTGTGAAGAATGCGGGGTGGAATTTGTTGATTCTCGGATACGAAGGTACCAAATGGGATACATCAAACTGACATGTCCAGTGACTCATGTGTGGTATTTGAAACGTCTTCCTAGTTATATTGCGAATCTTTTAGATAAGCCCCTTAGGGAATTAGAGGGCCTAGTATATTGCGATGTGTGATTTGATCTAAATTTGAATTTGACAGATTTGGACTGAGAAACTGTCATCCCATTTAATCTGATTGGGATGCCCCCGGTTCTGACATGTATCTTGGGAGGAGGAACATGAAGCTCAGAAATATGGTTCAATACTAAAAAAGGGAAGAAAAGGGGAATTGATCCATGGTCGATTCCGTAACAGATAATATAGGAATAGTTAGTTATACCTCGTGAAAAAAGACTTTTTGTGTAATTAGACATTCCATTTGTTTGAGACAGAAATTCTGTTCAGGCAAGCGCAAGTGAATATGGCATGGTTACGGAAGCTTATCTATCGCATATATGCTTCAAGGGATATCATGGCACATAA